CGAGCTACAAGTCCCACGACACAGGAGCGGGATTCTCTAAAAAGCCAAGGTCGCGGGTGGCCAAGAGGGCCCACTTGGAGACTTGGGATCTCAGCAGGAAATGCGAAGGTTGCTTAAAGCCGGCCGGCCGATAGGCGAAAGAGAATCAACTAGTTTAGTTTCTGAGTAGGCTTATATTCCATTTTTTTTTTTAATTTAGAGGGAATACTCTAACCCTGGGAACCGGGGCCTGGCCAAAGTCCAGGGTGGCTCAAAGTTCGATCAAGGAGATCCCTGTCCTGTGCCCTATTCACTAAGATCTTCGAATTAGCCCTTACCGAAAAGCACGGCTTACCTCACTAGTGGAATTATCCGGTATTCTTTCTATTCACTGAAACTCGCTTTCAAGCTCTCTCTCGGCTAAATCAAAGCAAACCCTCATTCCAAAGCTGACTCTGACTCCGGTTCGGGATCGACTGCGGAATCTTGGTTCTACCGGATCTTTCTTTATAGATATGAATGCTACCACTTATTCTTTCTGTGCTTTCGACTTATCTTTCACAGGCACAGTTGAATCGAGGTATGAAAGGATTGAACCTGAGCCGAGGGTGCACACTGCTTTTTAATAGCTTAGAGGGCTTGCCCTTGTTCTGGTTATATTTATAAAAGAAGAGTTCGGAGAAGAGTCAACCTAGAAGAGGAGGCTACTTTTCTTTCCTTACTTATTGACTTGACCTTGAGGGCCTTCCCTCGAGGGAAGTAGTCACAGAAGAACAGCCGGGAAGCCAGAAACTATTGAATTGACAGGACATACGGTAATTCTTCTTTAGAAGACTAATCGAATAAGTACTGGTACCCCTAAGAATCCATTAGTAAGAGTCAGAGTGTAAGGTGAGAGATTATCTTCTTACCCGCTTTCCGGCCTTTTCCCTTTCTAAAACAAAAAGGGCAGGGAGAATTGTAACAGCCTACGGGCTAGTCAGACTAGAAAAATAGTCAGCGTGTATGGCCCTTTACTGTCACTGTCTTTTTTCTATCTTTTCTATATTAAGAGTCAGCTTCAATAGATAGCGTAGGGTAGATGCATAAGATAGTTTAAATCCATGTAATTCGATGCTGGTTAAACTAGAATCTAATATTGTAGAAAAGGAAGTGTCTGTTGTCTTTCCAACTCGTTTTGGGCAAGCAGCTTTACTCGGATCTTCTTTATTGTGCTTGTCGTGCTGGGACTGCTCCTCCTTAACAACCTCTCCTTCCTCAACTGTTTGGTACACTCCTCTGGCTACTTGTACTGATAACGCTGGGACTAATTGAACTCAGGCGGATTTCTCCTCTTCTGACTGCCCTTCTTCAGGCACAACCATACCTTCTTTTCGTTGGGCAATTAAATTGGATTTATCCCCGCTCGATTTTTTTCTTGTAGTCATCGCCGGACAGGAGCTCTTCCCCCTAAATCCTTTCTATTGCGGGTTTCGAGCTACTATAGTGACAAAAGTCCAGTTGACGTAGCGTAGGTGGAAGAAGATCGGACTAAGTTCCTTTCCGTGATAACTCCATTCTTGGGCTGGTGGGTTAGAAGCATTAGAAGATCTTCCCCATCCCTATTGGAATGAATGCTTGAATAGTCCTTTCCCTTTGGCCAAGCTAGTCAACTACCTCATTCTAGCATTTCTTACTTTACTTTTTTGACTGTTGCGGTTACGGCTAGACTACTGTGCTCAGATAACCGCTTCATTTTTTTTTTTAATGCAGTTCGGGATCGAACGGAAAAGAAAGGCTATTTTCCGTTACGGGCTTATGGATCTAGTGGATCGTCCCAGTAAAGTACTAAAACTACTAACTACTTAGTTATCGTCACTGGCTGCAGATCTGGCTTGGCTCGATAGGCTATGGAATAAACGGATTCCGGCAGGCTTGCTTGACCCTAGCTTCTGAAACAAGAGAACGGACCGACTCTAACTAATCCACTCCTAATAACAGGAAGGCTAAAGGCAGACCTCGTCCTACTTTCACTCTACTCTTTCCATTTCAATGCTAGCTCGATAGCTGCTAGATTGCTCAGTAGGGACTACTAATGGACTATCACAAAAGAAGTGAGGGAGACGGGACAACTAGCTAATTGGGGGGACGGAAGTCCGTCTTTCTTTTAGTTTTTGTGCCAGTTGTTTTCTTATAGCCAGGGAATGTGCTTGCTGCAGGTGTAGGACCATAAATAATCGTAATATCCTATACTCGGATTAAGCACTTCAATTGCAAAAGTGGTCTAGACTAGTCTAGCGGTCTATTACCGCTTTCCATTAGCAGTCTCAGTTTTCCAGTAGTCCAATCTGTCCATTACGTAAACATTCCTTTAGGATTCTAATCTTTCTAATCCGTCCTAGCTTTCAATTCGTTCTATCATTGGAAGTCTTATCAAGCGAAGGGACATTGCTTACAACTCAAAAGGACGGGATGTTAGGCTAAGGCACCTCTCATCACAGCACGTCGAAAGCATGCCATCAAATTAATTAATTATTGAAAGCCTTACTCTAACAAGCCAGCAAGCTAGTGGCATTAGCGCCTTACCCTTAAGTGAGTAAGAGCTTCTTCCTTGCTTTTGCTCTTTCTTACAGCAACTATACGACATGTTATTTTTTTAGATTTTTATATTGATCTTAATTGGATTGGGGGATAGAGTTTGCAAGGCTCATGGCAGGTTCGATCCCTGTCTATCCCATTGAAGTTAAAGTTGTTTCGTTTAGTACGAGATCGCTTCACTATCGAACAGTGGAACACTACTACTTGAACTGTCAGCGGTGAACTTCATGCCTCAGCTTGCTTAGCCTCTGTTCCGTCTGGCTTTGCTCGAGAAAAGGATCTGCTCTTGCCGTTCGTTAGGGATGATGGGCTAGGCGGGGAGCGTACTGAACCAACCTCTTTGTTTAAGCGGATCACCACTCTTCGAGGAATAGTCTCGGTTAGGCGGGTTAGGCCAAGTCAGTACCACGTGTGTGTGCAGGAGCTAACGATCCGTGCCCCCTATTAGCTGATCGAGGGGTGGTAAGAAATTCCATTCTCCTTTCTTCGTGAGAAAAGGCACCACCCAGACGGGACGGAAGCTATAGTCATAACATCGCCGAAAACAACCATCGACCTTCAAAGCAGCATTTAACGCCTTTTTGAGATAGGTGAGAACTTTTCTTCTTTCTTTATTCATTCAAAACATAATAATCCTGCCTAGAAAAGGTTTCTCTGTTGTCAATCTCACTGGATCTCAGTTCGACATAAGATTCTTAAAGATTTGAATCGTCGGGAACGGAACTCTTCCATCTCTGTTCTGGTGATTCGTGGTTTTCTTCGAGAAGAATTCCCTTCAATTCAATAAGGGATCGATCTGACCGTCAAAGGAGAGAAACTGAGATAGTAGTATGCCTCGAAAGGAAGAAAGTAGGCTTTCCAGAATGGCTTTCCTAAACTGGCGGGGCTGGCTGACCTTTTGGTCAATAAGTAGTTCCCCGACGTCTGAAAGAGTTAGCCCGGTAGCCATTTCTGCTTCTGGAAGTGGGCGGAGTAGAAACTACTCAACTAGTAGTAAGGGGGTGAAGGAATGAAACTAGTTCGGAACTAGAATGAAAAAGGGGCAGGCTTATAGAAAGCTAACCGTGAACCAACTGGACTGGGCTTGGGACGCTACTCCTCCTACTTGGAAAACCAGTCTTTTAGTAGCGTAACTAACGGAATGAAACCGAAAGTGCCCATCTACCGAAGGAGAGAACCTTGTTTGGTATGAAAGAATGCGAGTTGAAGAAAACCCTTGAGTATAGGGCTTTTGTACGATACCTATAAAGTTTGTTACACCGAGCCCAATGCATCCAATGAGGAGAGTGTTGGGACATACCTATGGTCGTGTACACCTATGAATGATGCGACCTACTTCATTCGGCATGACAGGGTAGTCCCGACGCTAACTCCGACAGCTCCAATGAACCCTGCTAAAAATAAATAAAAAACCGGAAGAAATGACATATCCTTGGAAGAGCCCACCATCTCCTCATTTCTCTTTTTTTTGTCAAGGAGATAGCGATAGATCAAAAACAAACCATAGAGCCTGTTTTTGTACCAAATTAGTCGTTTCCAGAACTCACCCGGAATCGGGTTAAGGGCGCACCCCTTAAAAGCCTCTTTCCGTGAGTTCCAGAACCATCTCAGCAATCTATACCTATAACCCGGTTCTCTTTGTCTTCGAGCTTTCATTCCTCAATCCACTGTTTCGTTCCTTCACCTGTTCTCCACCCTATCCCTTTCTAACAAAAGATCGAAATTTTAGATTGCACGCATAAGTCTTGTATAAGGAGGGCTGCGGTGCGTTCCATGGGTCCTAATTTGGTTCAGATCGTGTTCGTACACGGACTGAGATAAGGAGGTTCCCCGCGGGTAAAAAAGAAACCCTCTTATCTCATGCCTTTTTTTTATTTATAAGATTATCCCTGGAATAACCTTCGGAGAGAAGAGCTTCCTCCATTTTTCGTTCAATCTCTATTTGAGATTCTACAATGGGGGTATGTACCTCAATACTGAACCCTTTTCTTAAAGAATTAATTGCTAGGCGATCACTGAGTTCTTGTCGCCTTATTTCGTCAGATAGAAAGGGATGGTAAACCTCCGGATTAGCCTGCCCGGCAGTGGGTGGATTCAGCTCGATCAACTGGGATAGGAGTTTGTTTTATCTATTTTGCGGAAAGCCGTGGTGCGAAAGCAGTGATTCATGGGAGGGAGCAGCTTCAATAGCTTTGGCTGTGAAAACTCTTGGTCTTGGAGCATCAGTGTCATCAGTTCACCCAAGATCGGCAGGACAAATAACTAGTAGGTTTGTGCCAGAAAAGCGTCTTGCGTGACGATCAAGGGAAAGAGTTGAAAAAGAAAGAGATTCATCAGCTATGGAATCTGACAGGTATCGGTATTGAACAGAGGGGGCAGCTCATATAACAGCAGCGGGACCTGCAGAGGGGGCTGTTCACAAAGCATCCCGTGGTGCGCTTCGATCCGAGGGGAAAAAGTCTCGGGCTTAGAGGTATGGATGGTCCCCACTAAGGCTTGCCTACTGCTTTGTTACCAGAACAGGATCGATTGAATCTTTTACCAGTGCCCATGCTCCTACTCCTTTGGCTGGTGCCAAATCAAAAAAAGAAGTGGAAGCTTGCCCAGTAGGCAGTTAGATGTAACCATGCTGGCAGTACTATGATAGCCTTAGAGCTTGAAGGTCTCTGTCCCTAGGAACGTGATGCTTAGATGCGAGGTTGAGATGACGGAAAGACAGAAGAGGATAAGCAGCTGTAAACAGGGCATGCCACAGCTGTCTTGGGCTATTGTCTTCTAATACAATTACAAAGTGGTAGCAAGCAGCTCTTTAAGCAGCTGGTTTGAATCGATCAAATGTGAACTATGAGACGCTTGCATTTGCCGGGAAATTCTCTGCTCTTTTTCTGTCGTCACACCAGGGATTTGCCCCTGAAGTAGAGAGTAAGGGCTGGTCTTCATCTCGGAAAGAAGCTGGCATGGGTGTCTCTTCATTTAAGACGGAGAGGTACAGGAATATCGTGAAATAAAAAATAAAGTAAGACAGTAAATCTTAACGTGCCCCATGCCCATGGGTCACTTCACTCATCCGAAGGCAAGATAAGAAGGAAGGCTTACCGGGGAGTTCAGACAGGAGCTCAAATAGCTTAGGTGATGTTCGAGATCAAGGCTATTTCCAATCAGAGATTGCTATAAATTGAATAAGAATAAGTTCGGATTCCTCTTAGCGACTATGAACGAATGCTTTTTCATTGAACAAAAAGAATAGCCGGCCCTTTGTTTTTGCTGTTACAGAAGAAGCAGCTTCTTAGATAGGATATTCCCTCCCTCACAGCGCATTCTAGAAGAACTTCCTAATGCTAAGCCATACCGTGCGGGGGTTGAGTCCTCTCTCATTGAAGAAGGAGGTGGTTGGCAGTTACTCAACTCCTAAAGATGTCCAAACATCCGCGATTAGTGATGCAGCTTCTACAAGGATTCATACATAGATACGGCGGTCATTAGAAACCGCCATCTTTATCAAAATCGTCCCATAATTTTTATAGTAAGACTGTGGTCCATTCTGCCGGATATCCTTAATCATCGTGTCTCTGACAAATGAAGTGAACTCTACATTGACTGTATCAACGATTCCATAAAAGGAGAGGAAAGCGACCTTAAGAAAGAAGTCCATTTCCTCCATCCCTGGAGGCATAGGCATAGACGAAGAAAGCAGAAGCATAGGAGGGGAACGAGGGATGCATCTTCTTAGCTCTCAAGCGAGGAAAGGCTAATTGCGAAGAATCCTGTTTTCGAATTCACTCTTTGCTTTGAAGGAACCAGGCGGAAGGGAACCTGTTTGAAGGCGCAGATGAAGAAGGGCTGTGTTCAAGATTTCAACAGGCCCAGGTTCTTGGAGTCACCATTCGCCCTGTTATTATTACCGCTGCCTTTTTCGTGGGAATCCAGCTTACACTGAAACCAGATGCCATAAGGAGTAAAAGTAAGGGCCAGAGGGAATGCAAAGAATGGAAGGGGAGGACTGAAAGAAAGCAGCAACATACGGGAAATTGAAATCCACTCTATCAATGATAGAATTCAGAATAACCAAAGTGAAATGTTACAAGAAGATCTACCACTTCAACAGTTCTACAATAAGGAAGAACAAATTATTTACAAAGGGAAGCGAGTCCACCCGGACTTGAAAAATTCGTAATCAGAAAGTGAGTCAGTGAAAACGAATTTCCAACCAGAAATGAGGAGGAAGAGGATCGGCCGAAAATCCTCCACATCAGACCGAACCTAACCAAGTTCAGGTCCTTGCGAGTTATCTTCCATGATGACTGCACATGTGGTGCATCAAAAAAATCTTGTATGTTTACCATGGGATCCAACCCCTGAATAAAATACCATCTTAAGTCGTTAAGCCAAAGCAGTTCTTTCCTTCTAGTATAGGCTTTAGGCCGCATTCTCAGGGATCACACTTAAGCTTACTTCGTACTGAATGCCCTACTGACGGTCCCGTCCCGAGAGAACTCGCGATGATCTCTTAGTAATTCGTCAGAATTGGGTCCAGCTAGTCTTTTCAGATTCTGCCTGCAAAAAAAAAGGTTTAGTAAGCGCAGATTCCCTAGAAATAAGAAGATCATATAAAGCATTTCTCTTTAGAGGCGAGCATAGAACAGAGCTAGACTTCACAAAGGCGTTCCATCAATCAAATCCCTACTTCTTTTGGTCTCCTCTCACATAGAGAGGGAAAGAGATTCTGATTCTAGTTCTCCCCAAGGGAAATCCAGCCTTTGAAACTAGTTCAAATCGAACTCAATGGTTACACAAAGTGTTCACCAGAAAGCGCTCAAGAGAAAGAGAGTAAAGGAAGTTACGGAGGAAGGTTTTTTCGTAGCCTTTGACTTAACTGTTGGAGCAAAAGAAGAGAGTTCCGTGACTTCCGAGCTGAATAGAGCTGAGCTTGTGACCCAAGGTAAGGTAGGAATCGAGTTAAGGAGCTTTTCTGCGAAAGCAGCAAGGTAAGTCTTTTCTTTCTTTTAGGAAGGCTCCCACGTACCATTGATTTAGCTGAATTAGCTGTAGCCGTCGGCGCTCTTCCTGAAGTGAAGAAGGAAGAGCTTCTTCTCAAAGCCCTTTTTCGTCCTTCTATGTCTAAAATGGGACCAGACCGACAGCCCACCCCTAGAGCTTGCTGTGCTCTCGCTCGGCTCACTCCCACCTGTCTTCTTCCTACTAGAGTGAAAGATCTTATCCCTCACCATAGCAGGAACCTCACTAAATCAGCTAGTTACTCTCCCTACTGTGGTCCCCTCCAGCTTACCCACACCTGCCGTAAACGGATTACTGAAAGAAACCAGCTTTCTCCCCTTAAGGTAAGGTGCGAAGCGAGGAAAGTCTTCTTTATTTATCTTATTATCGCCTTATTTATTAGTCTAGGGCCCCCCTCCCTTTTGATGCTTTAACATGACCCTAAAAAAGTCTTTCTTTCCCATTACTTCTTCAGCCGATGAAAGGACATGACCATCTTCAAGCTTTAACTGCTCATCCTTCAACAGTATGTTGTTGATCTCATCCGTTTTCGTAATGTCGAATGAGTACTCCTTTCCAACCTCGGCCATGCTGTTGCTCTTATCGATGTGATCCTTGTCTTTAGCTTGGCACCAGGGCGGCTTGCTTACCTACCTGATTACTTTCCTACTTTCTTTTACTATTCCTATTCCCTGCTCTGCTTAATGTACGAGGAGGAATAGAGATCGACAAGCAAGAGTCAAGCCTCTTTCCTGATTAGCGAATAGTGCCTCACTTTCTAAGCTGGCATCAGTCTCAGAGAAGAAAGAAGAAAAAAGAGAATCCGATTTCCGACATTCAAGAGTAGTAAAGCATCGAAGCAAATAGCGTAAAAGGATACCTATCGAAGCTCCCTTCTAGGGGAATGTTTTGCTCTTATGCCTCATGGCGACTCGGAACGAATGGTAGCATGGGTTGAGATATAGATGATGAGTAGGGAAATGCCTGACTTCGCCATACATAAGAAAGGGATGTAGCTTTTCCCGCCCACCAAGCTAGCCGAGCAGACAAAGAGAGTGTGACCTGAGCGTACCAAGAAAATGAGGCTGGACCGAGGGTTGGTGTGGCGAATGCTATCCTTCGATATATGCTCTGATGTTGAGCGTGGTCAGTCTTTCACCATAGTCGAGGAGACCTAAGCCGGATTCCCAGAAGAAGGCCGACCACTACATAGAGAGATCGGATACAGCTGGGCTAGGTAAAGAAAGAAGGAATGGCACACTATGATAGAAAACAAAGAAGAGGAATCTTCGCCTAAGAACCCTATAGAAGTACTCCAGCAGCAGCAAAGCCTCGCGCGTGTAAACACCCCCGAAAAGGATCACAGACCGACTGCTCTGAGGAATTAGAGGAAAGATATCTATTATGTTAAAGTTAAAGAAAGTAATTCATAGACAGCTTTGCTTGCTAGCACTGAGACATACTAGACTAATTGGGAAGTCTTAGCAAGCAAGTCGATAGATAGTAGTAATCGATTCGATCTGATCTTCTTCTTCTTACTTGATGTCAAGTCAAGAAAGTGGAAATGAACTTACTTATTTTATTGGCTAAAGTATAAAACAAAAACCAGATGCTTCGAAAGCAGACTCCTGTCCGACCAAACACAAAAGCTTTCCTGTAATTACCGGAGAGCGAATGCAAGGAACTTCCATGAGCAGAAAGAGCGAATTACATACCTTACGAAGGTAGAGCGTTTAGCCACTCAAAATCAAGGGTTACTCCGTGGTAGGATTAAAGTCGACGAAGGAGTGCAACGCTTCGTTAAACTCTCTGATTCTCGTTCCTGTCTATTCCACTCGTACCTTAGCTGGTGTGCTTCCTTAATATAATAGGGGTGCTCTTTGCTAACCAAAAGATTTTTTTGTCTTTTTCCCGGACTTGCTTAGCCAAATAAAGAGTATAGGGACTTTAAAAATTGATCAAAGGTAAATGAGACGTCCCCTTCATTTATCAAATCATTTTTTATTTTACGAAGGAGTTTCGTCTCTAGAGAGATTTCCTGCCGATAGGGCAACTCCAGCTTTTCCTGAGAGTCCCCTTCCATTTCTTTTAGAAAATCATAAATAGCAGAATCTAATTTTATACCATAATTTCCGTCTTTTTCCAACAAATTATTTGAATTTATTAATTCAGCAAGGTCCGGGTTTTGACTAGCCTCTTAACTTAACAAACGTTTTAAGTGGTTGGCACAGTCATGCCGCTGCTCCTGTATGCGGGCGTTTGAACACCAAAAATCCAGTAGCCTCACATAATCTCCATGAGACGGAGCAGACCGGAGACTATTTTGAACGTCCTCTATTTCATCACTTGTGACAAAGATAGATTGCTCAAAAATTAGCTTCCGCAATCGGCGGAAGAGGGAATTTTCCCTGGAGGCTTGGATGATAGGGGGAACCTCAAACTCTCCTGGTACGTAGTGGATTAGACCTGGCGCTGGATTCGCAGGAACTACAGGGGCCGGTTGCTCCAGCTGTGCCACCTCTCTCCAGATTTCATCTTGGTCTATCTCCTCCACAGGATTCTCAAACCCTACTTGATTGACTGGTAGTAGCCCTACTTGAGCTAGGATTCGCCATAATGGAACTTACCTCGGATGAGTCGTTTCGGAATGAGTCAAGTAAGGCTTGGAGCCGTCCGGATGAAGATGACCTATTACTGACATAGTGGATCGTATTGACCCCGCATGCCAATAGATTGGAGAGGGGAAACCAGCAAACACTACGCAGGCATTGAGTTAATATAATAGATTTAACAATATATAATATATTTTACCAGAGAAAAAAATACTACATTAAAAAAAAAAAACAAGATGTAAGTACCCACATCTTGAACATAATCTCTAAGAATACCAAATAAACTACTAAGAATAGTGCTCGGACGATAACCTTCCCCAATGCACCCGCGGGAAAAAGATGAGTCCACTTTGCACCTTCGGCCTTTTTTCGTTGTACAAAAGCAATTACTTTACGTTCCGCTAGCACTAAAAATACTCCTAGTAGAAGTGGTAGAATTATTCCAAGTATTTCAGCTTGAACTAATAAACCAGGTTTGTTAAGAGTCTGCTTCTTTAGAGACCGGAGTTGTTCCCAGTGAAAAGGAACGAAGCGACCAACGGGAATGGAATTTATTGCTTACTTGTTAGAGTAAAGGAATTGATGGAGTCAGACTTGCATGTGTTAAGCATATAGCTTTTCTGAAAGATTCGCTGGTAATGGAAAGAACACAGGCAGTCGGTAGGTGTGTGAAATTGGTTGAGGCGAGAAATGATCGGATACAACTGCGAAACTATTACATCAGCATCAATTTAATTTTAATGATGCGATGGTCTCCGTGTGTGCGAGTCAAAACATAAGAAATAGGTGATGGAAAATCCACATAACAAAGGGTATTCACAAGGATGAAGAGCTCCTTTTATATTTTAGATATAGTATAATATAGTAGCACGGACTTCTTTGAGTAGACGGTTGAGATAAATCCCGAAAAATCCGTCAATTAATGACGAACCCCATGTTGAAGTATCCCATCGTGTGGCGCGGGGAGAAGCAGAGTCATCAATAGGTAAAGAAGGACACCCACTCGCCCTAAACAAATGAATAAGGTTTGAGAGGGCTTTCACTTTCGACCGCAGGCCGCCCCTGGAAATCGTTGGTTTGTTCGCCCGGGCGGTGAACCATCGATCAAAACAAGACAAGTCGTTCAGTTCATGATTAGGATGACCCGACCGGACACGGATTGGAGTCATAACGACGAAACGGAGGCGAACCTAAACCTTCACTGCCTTAATCCCCTTAAACGGAACAGTTAATCGTAGAGCAGGAGGAATTAAGGCTTGTCCGCTAGTCAGGATTGGAATCGGAGGCTACGAATACGAATTATTGAATGGGCTAATTTGAGAATAATTATTAGACAAACAAATAGGGCACTAGAACGCTCTTCTTTCCCTTAGTCTTAGAGCTGGGCACTGGTGAGATAGGCGTCTAACATAAGAGGAGAGGAATCCACTCTACTTCAATGCGCGGAAATTGGACCTTTAAAACCGACATAAAAAGGAGGAAAGCCCTAGTGGTTCAACTTTTTGGGAGATCGATTGGATATCATTTTCTGTGCAAGAAAGTAGAGCAGATATGCAAGCCAAAGGGTGAGATTGATGTCATTGATCTTGGATATTCTGTTTTCTTAGTGAAGTTTAGGCTTGATGAAGACATTGACACGGTCTTGAATGAGGGTTATCCAAGATCACTATCTCACTGTCTGTAGATGGAATCCGGAGTTTGATCCCTCGATAGCCACCATAGACTCTACTATTGCTTCATGCAAGTGTAGCACTGATATTCTTGATCAAGAATATCAATAAGTCTTATAGGACCGTGTAAAGCTAGGTCGAGCTTCAATGAACAATCTACACATTCTATGGGAAAGTGGAAAGGTCGAAGTGAGCTTATAAATAGGAAGATTAGGAGATAAGTGGCGAAATAGATTCATGATATTTCGAGTGTGATCAGACAACCATAAATCAAACAATAACAGAGCAACAACGATTGCGACAACCATCGCATAGCTATTCGGAGTTGCACTGAGATACTTACGATTCCTCGAACTCACCTAAAGGCCTGAATAACTCATATTTTGTCCGCATGATAGATAGTCATTATAACCTACTTTCTAATGGACTTCATTTTCGGATTTCATATCCCTGATCGCAGGCCTCGCGCCCGCCCACTTGTTGACTCCTCCTCCGTCTTTCTATTGAGAAAAAGACTTTAAGCTCATAGAACATATAGATACTGATTCCAATCTAAAGAGAAAGCCCACTCTCGCTTCACACTTGCTATATTCGCCTGAGCCCATGGTTAACATAGCGAACTTCAACTTCTGTGTCATATCACCCTTCCACTTCAACCTAGAAGTTAGAAGAAAGCTTTGACTTCGAATTCGATTACTTTACTTAAAGTGGATGGCGGATAGACCTCATTCTCTTTGATACGCTTATTCAATTGATGGTGGCCCCTCCTTACCTTAATTCGATGGGGAGGATTGTAGTAAGGAGCGGGTACGGGAGCTTGACCAGGAACAAGATAACGAGAAGTAGGTTTGCCTGGGCTCACTTTTCTGCCCTTTCCTTATTAAATTAATGGAGGGTCTTCTTCTCTGAAGTGGCAGAGTCACCAATTCCACCTTCAAGTCCAAGTTCGAATGGGGAATCTTCTTCCTCTGTCGAGCTAATAAATTCCTCAAATCTTGTAGTTGAAAAAGTATGCTAAAACGCACTTTCTCTCCCCGACTGTGGGAATGCGAGTTCGGGCTTTCTTCAGAAGTCAGAAAGGAGCTTACGAAGAATGGAAAAATGTAGTCTGGTCTCGCCGGGCAATTCCGTCCTTCTCCGCAAGAGATTGCTCTCTCCCGGGGCTAACCTATGACCTCCTTCTCCTTGTTGTTCCGATCCGACTTCCATTCCGAAAGCGAAGAACTCTTTCTCGAGAATTTCATTCGTGAACCAGGCCTTTTTTTTTACTCAACTCAAGATCTTCTTATCATACGATATTTCTAGTTGGATGAAAAGAGCGCTCCTAAATGAAAGCCTTTTTCTTATATACGAAACCGCCAGTGGACAGCGAACAAACATACTAAGAAAGCAGTCGCCAATGACCGATGTGAATCAGCGCAGGAATGTTCATGGATGTTCTCCCAGAGCTGATAGATGAGGCACGTCGGAATTGTAATTCACACCGGTAACGGCACAAGAGATCAAAGGGGCAGAAGAGAAAGGCCCCATTAAGATAAGAAGTTTCGAAATACAGATTGTTTTGGAGAGTACGAGAGAAGAATGGTCGGGTGAGCACTAACTGAACATAGACCGAATTGGAGTTGGTAGGGAGCTTGCCGATTACAATAGCATGTAAGCGGTATGTCCGGCTAACTTACGGCCCAAGCTGAGTAGGAAAGAAAGCCCCTCGATACAAAGGAATTGTCCCCGGGCAGCAAGCAGGTAATAGGAGAATTTCTCAAAGGCTTCTCCTACAAAGACGATCGGGAATGGGGCTCCCCTGCAACCTAATTCCTTCCCTCTCACCTGAGTCTGAATCTCAAAGAAAGGGAATTGGCCCTGATACGGCTTCGAAGACTGTTAGGCATGGACTGCTAGCGGACTGGAAAGAAGGACTTGTTACATCCTCAAAAGAGTTAAAAGTACCTCAACGAATAGAAAATAAAAAGCCATTCTTGCAAGGACCGCTTATTCCTATATTTTTCCTAATAGACCACTAATGCCGCGTCTAATCTCACGAAATCTAATTTTAGAGAATCCCTATACAAGCATCCGAACTCGCATTCTAATGTGCTAGCGACCCCTCGGAAGAAGGTAAAGGCAGCAGCTCGGGAAGCTTCTTTCGTGCGTGTTCCTACTGAGTTCGAGTTCAGGTCTTTCACCTGAAAGTTCTTGCTCTTTCACTGATTACCAGCTTATGACCCGCGGGTCACTAAGGCTCTACGCTTTCTGGGGGAATTTATCCTTGATTGGAATTAGGCCGCCTGCCTTTCTTAGGTCTGATCATCGAAAGACGAAGGCATAGGCTACGACTGATTCTGGGTAAATCGATCTTCCATAAGGATAAGGACTTTCTCTTGTTCTTATAGTTGCTAATTCTACCTGCTCGAGAAAGCTTTCTCAATCTTCAATCTCCTAAGATTCACCGTTCACCGGCCCACTAAAAGCCTTTCCCCCACCACCAGCGACAACTAAGGCTTCACCCGCAATCGAGTTCTCGGTCTTACCTAGCGTAAAAGAGAATCGAATCCCTTGAGTTAACCGTTGGAGAGGAATCAGAAATGGAACCTTTGGCGAGATTCTTCCCCACACCCGTTCGGTAGTCTACTTCAGTTACAACACTATTTCCCCTCCGATCCGGGGCTTGCTTGTCTCAATCAATTTGATTGCTTTAACTAGTCATGCTATGGAGAATTCCCATTGAGAGCCAACTGCTTCATGCCCCAGATCGCGGGGATTCTTATTGTGTGTGGTCATATTTCCGAGTAAAGGGCCGCGTTAGACCCGCAAGGCTTTCATCGGAGCACATCGCTTTCGCTCCTTAGTTTCTCAGTGGAAGAGGACCTTTCTCGATCAACTATCTTACTTGAATGAAGAAAGAAGTCAACTTTCTTTCTATACAAAATTATCTGAATAGCCGAATAAAGGAATTTTGGGCTTGATAGCCACTCCCCTGAAAAACTGCAAAGAAGACGATTCGCTACTTCCGAATCGCTGCATCCAGCTCCTCCAGTCTCCTCGATTGGCCCCCTTCGCCGTTGTGATCCCCTTAGTTCACTATTTTCTTGTATATAGAGTCGAGTGCCTGTCTGTGATTCGGGTTTGGATATTCTCCCGTCTTCCCTGCCGAGCAATCCCTCTCTCTTTACCTGCTACTGTGCTAAGGCTTCCCTTCTAACAGCAAATAGGCCAGACCAAGCGCTCGAAAGCTAGTAATGAATTAGCTCAGGTGAACAGAAAGAAGAAAGAATCAAAAGAAGAAGAGGAGATAGTATCCCAGGAAAGAGGATATAGAAAAGGAAAGGTATCCCCCATTGAAGAAGCTGGTAGTTTTTCGGGTGGATTGCTTTTCATAGCTATCTATCATACCCTTGCGATTCTACTTTTCGGAAAGAATGCGTTGGTATAGAATCTAGCAGCAATCCTTCTTTCCAGCTCCGGGATCAATGCTGGACACGGGGGTGAAAGTCAGAGTGATTGACCTACCTTCATTCCATACGTGCCTGCTTACCATGCTTGAAGAGTGACTTCTTAACTACATGAGTAGACTGCTTTCCTTAATCGGCTACGCTCCTCTGGAACCGCTATTCTAAATTCCAATCCAGTAACCTGGGAAAGGAAGAGAAGGGGAATGAAGGAAAAACCTTCTTACATAGAAGAGGCGAATCGAGATCCGTAGAGGCATAAGGCGCTACGTCGACTGGCTTCATTCAAGTTTGTGCTGGCTGATTTCATTCCTTCAGCTGCTTGATCGGATGTAAAAACTCACTTTGACTTTTAAGTGGTGTACCGATTGATGATTGAAAGCATACGGACTATTGAACGGCTCTTGATGGGGCTTTCACTTTATGTCTTGCAGTAAGAAGCTAGCAGAAGAGCGTGAAGGACAAAAGAGCGGTTGATCCTGTCCCGATTCGAGTTCATGCTTTCAAGCCACTAAAATCTGTCTTTAACAACGGTCCGTTCTAGTGGAAGCCGATAAGAAAGACGATGTTCATTTGATGTTGATTTTATTTTTCTCTTTTTCTTCTATCCCATCCTGATTTTAGCATTTAGCTACGAGAATCACTGTTCTTTCTCTAAGCCTCGTCCCAAGCTAGACTCAGCCCATATCTTTTGCCTTGTCATTCTGATACAATATGAAAGGAGCTCCCCATCCCCAATTTAGTTGCTAAACCTAAGCTATCAACCATCTCCCCTCTGCCCTTCCCTTTCTTGTTGGAATAAAGCATCTTTCCACTTTCTGGGCAAGGCTCAATCTGATCAATCAAGCAAGTCTCCGGCGGAGTTGGAACCTCACTGGCTTTCTCCGGCTTGGCTTAAGAATGCCAACTCACTTTGATAGCCGAGAGAAGCCCAGGAAATGGAAGAGTGATCAAAGACCAGGCCCTTCCGGACCAGAAAGACAGGTTCCTCAGATCTTCTCTTTTCAGTAAAATTTAGATAATAGAGAGAAGCCATCTCTATGGACGAGAGTTTCGGATGCGCTAAGTGACAATGGCTTGGCTATGACCAGATCTTCGTTGCAGTCTTGAAGCTAGCGTTATCACCTCTTTACTTCCATTACTGGACGGAATTCGCTAGCGACGATGCAAACCTTATCCCTTTCTTCCAACAAGGCCCTCTTAGATTGGTAGCATTTCATTCCTCCCTGAAGTTCAAATAAATAAAGAGTCTACAATGAAGGTCAGCTGGCAGGTGTGACCACTTCCCGTGCTCGCCCAAGTCTAGTAGAGTAGAAGACGCTCAGACGCTTCCCATTGTCCGTCTGGTTGATGAAATAGGGGTTCCCGGTGAAGAAGAGGAGAAAGAAGACCTCAATCGTAAAGTAAGATCATATATCCTTTCCACCCTGTCACGAACTATGATGGAACTGCCCGGCTAGCCATCTCATATGCTTAACACATGATGTTCGATTGCTTTCATAGAGCACATGACTATCTTCAAATCTAGTCTCGGTGGATGCTTTGCTACACACCCCTTGAATGGGACTGTCTTTGGCAAAGCCCGGTGATTGTATAATGGATACAGCTCATTGAGAAGAAGGCTTTCCCTCTTTCCTGTCCTTCCCACGGGCCAAGTTTGAACTTCGATCGCTGGAAACTCATGCTTTCAGGCTTGCGTGCTTGTTCGAAACTCTTGATCTTCTCTCTAATCCCCATGCCATGATAGGAAAAATTTACCTAAATAGTAATAAAACCCTGGAACAACGGAAAGGCTTCTCCCAAGGGAGATGGTCCCATAGCGTCTATCAGAGTCTGTTGATTGCCTTTTTCTCTTTCTCCTCCTTCCCCTTCCATTCTATATCAGCTAGCTGGAAAAAGGGCTGTCCCGATGTGACTTGTCATCCTTGATTGATGGCGGGGTGAAGGACAATCTTAGTGATTCTAGGGAAGGTGCTGCGACTAAAGGACCTGGCTAGAACTCAGGAAACAGGTGTAGGCATCAAACGAAGAAATAAAAAAGCTAGAAAAGGAATACCTTTCCAATACCTACAGCAGCTCCGGCACCTATTGTATTTGGACAGCGGTTTCACTCGTTGCCTCAGACCGGCTTCGAGCTCTGATCTTTAATCAGTGAATAAGGGAAACCATTAGGAAAAGGTTAATCAATCAGGAATGCGTCTAGCCACTGTGATCCGCTACAACTCACACAAAGACTAGGTTCGGCTTCTCAAAAGAAAGGGTGGGGGGAGAAAAGAGGACAGGGGCGCTCCCCGCTAACCGAAGTCTTGGATTTTTCTTTCAAAGGAAAGACAAGCAGTGGTTTCCCAGTTATCTTCAATTACTTAGTGAGAGCTTATCGAATTGATGTAAGGCAGGGATACCATGTAGGAGGCCTGATCATACACCTTAACTCACTAGAGCGTGGACATTACCTTGAAGGAACGTCGGTGACTACCCTGTCGGTAGAGTGGCTTTCTCCTATAGTGTATAGCTCATTCGAAGTTCGACCTCATGAAACATAGAGCTGTAAAAGTCCTCTCCTTCCAGTCGTTCTTACAGTCAAGTGACTGACCTTCCCTTCTTCGGACCGCATTTGAAGAATTCGTCTTGTTTAAGCTTCCTTATGTGAACGTGAACAAATTCCTCTATGGGGGCCTCTCTGGAAGAATAGGAGTGAACTGATAGAGATGGATAAAGGGCTTCAAGGAGTTCTCACTTCTGGCCACACCAACCCTTTCAACTCCGAGATGGATTTCTCAATCAACATCGATAAGGGCCTCCCACCCCTTGAGGCAATCCTCCGGATTACAGACTTATCCAACTGGCGAGAATGCTGGTCCTGAATCCGGTTCAGGATCGGGGGAAAGCACTGACTTTGCTACTACCTCCACTGGGTGGTCAATCAAATCAATTGGTGAAACTGCTGCTTTATTTTCCGCACTGAAACCGAAATTGCTGCTACTTTGATTCATATGCTGGTGGTGAGTCAAATGCGATTTCATAGACGGAGAGAACCAACCTACCAGGTTAGTTGCTCGGATGACTAACTCATACCCGCGTTACCTAAACGTCAGTAGCATGTTGGCGTGGAGCTGGCGATCCACGGCAAAAAGGCTTGGGGGCTCTATGAATGAAATTTCCCGGCCCGGGAAATTCTCAGTCTGGGCTAATCGCTAAGAGCTCATCCCGAGAGAACTCGGGACGGGATAACTCGAAGTACGGCATGAAGTAAGAAGTAAGCCAAGTTCTGTTAGCCGTTACGTTAGGGTGACTCGAGAAAGCTTGAAAGGGAATGAATTCCGAGAGCCCTTAAGCTGGAAGCTATCCGGCTTCAAGCCGTGAAGGAGGAATCCGAGTTGTAAAATAAGGAAGATCGTTCATCAGCGCTTTCAGTAACTAAACGAAGAGTAAGCCAGGTGCGTAATCAAGCTCCCCCTGTCTTCCCTTGAAAGGGAGTTTCGTTTCAGTTCTCCTTTAAGGAAGGTTCTCTTCGGTAATTAAACTAGTTAGCAGGGACAGATTCCACTGTGCTTTCAAACTCAAAGATTCAATTAAGTAAGCTTGGCTTTGGCATTTGCCATAGGAAGTTTCTTTATTAGGGGCATGCCTTAAGTAAAGGAGTCACTTTCACGGGTATCTAGAAACAATGGGATCTCTCTTCTTAACTCATTCTTTCATCTTAAATCCCGGGGTTTGATAGTTGCAGTTAATAAAGCAAGTTCTTCTCTTAACACAGGGAACTCTAAAGCTTCCTTCAATGGCTTACTTTTTGCCTTGCTCAATGCTTCAGAAAGAGGGATTGCTTAAACATATAGCGAGTGTAGTTTACGGAACGAGTCTAAAAGCCTACACTGGGATTATTGATTAACAATAAGCTAGCCACGCACGGTAGACTGATTCAAAGACGGATACAATAGGCATTGAGAATTGCTTATAGAGAAGACTGACTACTGGTGCGGAAGATGAGCAGTTAATAAAGCTTGATTCTATTACTTACGCAATTCAGTCTTTAACAGCGCTTATCCCGCATCCTGGACTATTCTTAATGTTCTTACTGGATCTCCGAATAGCCTCACCTGAAACTGGTAGACACACTGAGCCACCACGTACCCCTCTCGCCCTTCCAGTCCATAATTAGTTCTCTTGAGACTTCTGTTACATCCCTTAAGTCAGTCTTAAGGGTAGATAGCGCTATAGGCTAACGATAAGATTCAAGGGCCTTCTATTTAGTCGATGCTTGTTTTTCCGGATAAGTAGTATTCTATCTTCAAGTTCAAGCGAGTTGTTGGAGTGCTTTTGTAAGTCCTGTTGGCGTGCTATAAAAAAAAATGGAATTTGAGTGATAGGCCAATGCTAAGTCTTCCATGTCGTTGGATAGTCGGTTCGAGGGCAAGGAAGGAAGTTCTCAATTTTAAGCCTGCGAGCTAGTAATTCCTCTCCTCGATATAATGGGCATACCTTTTTCTTTCCTTCGCTTCGTAAAGTAAACGACAATGGAAAGAGTGAAAAAAAGAGTGGAAGTTGCCCCCTTATTACGTTACGGGGGTTAGGGTTCCAATTTGAGTTTGAGGTTACATTGGAGTCTCTTACTAGTCCATTTCTAATCCTTTTTAGCCAGTTTCCAGAAGAAAGAATTGATTGACGAATCTCCAACTCCCCCACTAACGGACTTTACTGGCTTGAAACTTTCAGTTCTCTTACTCGACTAGAGGGCTTTCCCTCACATCCTACTCTTCATTATAGAAGGTTCTTTCTGTCCAATACGGGGGAATCAGCTTCATTCAATGCCAGCATCTCTCTCAGCTGCAAGAAGATCAACTGCATTGCCAAGCTCCAACTCTGCTTTTAGCTTTAGTCGGCTGAGCGACTCTCCTCCTGGAGTTCGGAATCGGCAAGAGATAAGAGGGACGTACTTAACAGCAAGGAAGTGGAATCAATCCCGTTTGCTACAGGATTCTTTCGATCTGGTAAACCCCTTTTTACTAGAAAGTAAAATCTCAGTTTGAAACCCCAATACTTGCTACTTCAGTAGCTCGTACCTTTGTTTGTTAGGTAGGCTCAGGAACAGACAGCACCCAACCCCCTATTATATATATAAAATTTCATGGCTGCAAAGCAACCTGGAATGCAAAAGCCCTGCCCTGTCAGTCTCGAGCTCGAGGTCGTCTTTCTTGTCTCACACAAGAGAAGCCTTCTTTATACAGACAGGAGTTAGATAAGCATGTAGCTTATGGCTTTATCCTATAGATATATATAGAAAAAAATAAACGAGGATCAGTCTTCATCCTTTCGCTTTTCAAAGTGAATGATCCCCTCGCTCTTAACCTTTATGTGACCGCAATAGCAAGGGACAGGAGCTCCCCCTAGCTCAGTAAGCAAGTGCTACAAACCTTTGAAACTAGAGTAAAGGTACCCAGGGACATAAAATGCTAGGTTGTGAGGAAGTGAATAATTTAGGGAACGGTCCGACCTAAGCCACAGTTTGATCGACAAGCTCAGTTTACAATGAAAATAAATGCAAGAAGAAGAAGGACGACAACGGAATGGGATTACGCATCTTCATAGGAACTCTTAAACTTCGATCGCAAATAGCCTATGTGCGCGGGACTGGTAGCGAGCTACCAGTGATAAATAGCTGAGAAAGGAAGCATCATTGGCTAAACCCACGAGCCAGAGACGGAATTCCCAAGTCGAATGGAAAATCACCCATTTCTGTACCGGTTCCACCGACCTCTTTTCTACTACGGTAAACTTCACTCTAAGCTAATCCAGTTCTCTGCCTAAAGGTTCACTTGAACCTACCAAGCCCAGCACTTGCCCGCTTGACGGTCGGAGCGCTCTTTTATGAAGGAGAAGCGCGTATATCTTTTATCTATGCTTGGCTGGTGGAATAGATCATTGCATTTTTTAGAAATACTAAAAGCTGGCGATGACTTGTCAACTCAATCGAGATCGATCGCTTTCAAGTGAAAGATGTTTTCAATTCCCTCCCGAAATATAATTGGAAAGAAGACACTTAAAGTGCCTTTTCGCTAGTAAGATCCATACAAAAACAAGTGCGTCTCACTGTCACGGGAATAGACAGAGAGCGATTGGAAGCCTTATGCTCCGCCCGCGGTGCTAAACTCTAAACTAAAGCTCCGCGAGAATAGAGTTTAGTTTTTTCTATGGTCCGAAGAACGCTCAGAATCCGGATGAGTTGACTCAGGCACAGATCCATTTTCCCTCTGCCTCGGCGTCACTCCAATAGCCGATGTCATCATTAGGGCAAACGATTTCTCTTTATTGCCTATCTCTCTAGAAAGGAGTAGTAATAGAAGGTTAGGGGGTATGATATTTAGTGCCGATCCGGGATACTCCGAAGGGCGACTAGGTCAGTCCATTGAGGGAGGCAGAAAAGGCCAACTATTCGCCATCGGGAAGTAGATCGGTCTTTGGCTTTTACGGCCTATACACCAATGGTCCTTGATCTGCTCTTAGTTGTCTGCAAGGGTAGTTGAGTTCTCCCCTGTTGAGGTTGGTTAAAGAGCGTGCAAGAGTTTTTCCTCTTATTTGTTCTTAGCTAGGGGCAAGGCAGTTCATTCATTCATGGAAATCAGTGCATATTCTACTCTGTGTTATAAACTCTCTGTCTTTTCTGTCAACAAGGGCGATGCCCGACCGATCAACTGTCTGACTGCAGCTCAGTGCTAGAAAGAAGATTTCTCTAAAGAAGGACCGAAGGGACGATATTGAAATGAAATGCTTGCCCTAGATTATGACTCTCTCTCTTATTATGTGATCTTGTCTTTCCTGCTGCTGATGTGCGAAGGTCTTGCTCGAGTCTCCAAGAGGTGTCCCCACCGGCTATCAATCTTGACTAAGGTGCTTCCCGACCCGCTCTTCCTGGACTTGGGAAGGTAATAGACTTTGTATGATAATTACTGGGGTAGTGGGCATCCTAAGCAAGGACCGACTCCGGTTGGTGCGCAACCATGCCTGTTGTTGTGTGTGATGCGAGGTTATGCAAATAAAGAAAGAGGAGAGGGAAGTTTACGACCTACTTCCCAACTGACCAACTCGGACTTTTCTGCTTCGAACGAGACTTTATCCCCCGGTCACAAGAATCTCACTAGAAGCTCACATGCCAGAAGCACTCGTAGGGTAAAGAACGGTAAGATTGGATGGGCGGCAGTGTTGAAAGGTGCAGATGAATGTCTCTTTATCTCCCGCTTATTCATTAGGGCGAACCACTTTACGGTTCAATGCTTGCCCTTAGTTGGGTTGGGATTCGGGTAGCTATTCAAATAAGTTTCTTTCTGACGCGCTGCTAGCTTCCTCTATGTTGTATATCCATACCCCGTTTGGGTCGGTACTTTGGTCTTGACATCCCCCACATGATTGGAGATGGAAGGATTGCCTCCCCCTTCTAGAGAGTGACGGCTTATTCATCGTTAATTGACGGACGAGATGGCTATCACCCATGTTAAATAAAAGAAAAGGATGGATTGACGACTACCGAATACTTGACATTAGAATAGATTGCTATAGTTTATAATATATTCCTATAGATAGGATGATATGAGGTGGTACTTTTCCCTTTCATCTTTCTATAGCAAAGAGCAGATATCGATCGTATGCATCCGTTGAAATTCAATTATTTTAGAGAATGGGCTATATGTCACTTCTAGTAGTCAAAGGGTAAGGTTTGGAACCCTAAGAGCAGATTCCATAGATGCCTAAGAGCGGTAATTCCGCATCTGAAAACAAGCCATTCTAGAACAACCGAGGGCATGTCCCCTGGCGGATGCGAGAGCAGCTCCTTCTGTGCATCTTCCTTATTTAGCTGCGGGAACGAGTGCTGTGCTTGCCCCGACCGATACCACCATTCATTACCGTGAACCAGCCCCTCTTATAGGCAGGTCTTTCTTCTTTAAAGCCTGGAGCTGGTGTATGAGTTTATTACCCCCTTTTTTCCTATTTATTATAGTAAGGAAGTTGAGATGAGAAAGTCAGCGTGCTGGTTATAGAGAGAGCTCCCACGGGATAGAATAGTGAAGTTTACTTTTGCCCGTAAGAAAGTGAGAACCCTATAAACCCTTCTGACGAATAAGCAACTAGCTAACCCTTGATAGAGTAACTTTCTCTTTTTCTTTATTCCGAGTGTCAACACAACAAGAAAAGAATGAAGATTGGCCCTTTAAGACTAGGGCTAGGGTTAGTCTTAAAGAAGTTCTAATTTAGATCATTTAAAAACACTGGGGTTCTAATAAAACATAAAAGAAATGATTTCTTAAACTTGTCTTACAGCCTAATCTTAATTCTCCCAATCGTATAACAAAGGCAGCCAACTTCAAGTCTTAATTGGTTTCAAAGTCCCTGCGGATAAGCTACCAAAGCTTTTACCAACGATAAAGGGACGAGAAATAAATTAAGATTTCTTTCTTGTTTTTTCCTTTTGTCCCTCTGGAAGTGGAATAATAGAATATGCCTTCGCGGTGCGGTATGAGCGGACATGGGCTAATCCCTGGGTCTGGGTGGTATGGCGAAAGCAGTGGGAGAGTCCGAATATTATGTTGGTTGTAGGATTAGAAGCAGCTAAAGAATCCGCATCTGTTGAAGTAATGTCTGAAATAAGAATGTCATAGATAGTAGCTCTATCAGTCTCGGCCAACGCGTAAAGCCAGTTAATGATTCATGAATTGAGGATGCCAAGCCAAGATAGAATCTTCTTAGTCTGGACTACAATGATCTAAAGTAGCTATCGTACTTAGAGTTAGGAGCGAAAGTAGCCAAGAGAGAGCCCCAAGGGGAGAAGTCAGAAGTATCCTAGTTCGTACTTCCTTGATAGGTCGCCCTTCCTTGTTGTCTTGTCTGTGAGTTGAATCAGAAGCCTCGAATGGTTGCTCTGATTCTGTGTTCTCTTTGTTGTTTGAGAGGGGATAACCATCTTACTAGTTCCCACTTCCGGGTATAGGAGTTGAGGAGCACGCCCTTCCACTAAAATGCCGGTCTTGGTTAAAGAATATCCTCTCCTGCTAGCGGTGTAGCTGTTCTGCGTCACTTCCGGCTTTTAGAGAATACACCTCTTAACTGAGAGTTCCTACAAGCTTGTTCTTAGTGTTATAGTAGTTCTTGAGTTCAGTTAGCGACTGATCCAAGGGTATATCTATCAGCTATGAGTTGAAGGAGCTAGACTGTAGTTCCTGTGCTTCCCGCCCGAACGCAGCAGATTCTCGAACAAGAGCATACAAATACTTGATATGAGTTGACTAGCCTTACTTGCCTATCAGGAGAAGACCCCAGAACTACACTTTTCTTTTAATCTGGTAGTCTCGGATCACCACGGGGGCATCAAATAGTTGGTGGATGGTTACCCAGGGATCCATTGCTGTACTCCAGTACCAGTGGACAGACCGAAGCCAATCCTGCGTCCACCTCCTGAGAATTTACCACTCAAGGAAGTCTTTGGTTCCTTCAGAAAGATGTAAATCTTCTTGAGGTAACCTCAACTCCTTGGGTTTCAACTCCTTACGTAATAGGTCTATAATAAGGCCCCAACTAGTTGGGTCAAGAGGTAACCCACGTCCTAACCAAGGGTAGGACTGACCGTGTATACATGTTTAAAAGTATCTCTACCTTAAGACTTCTAACATGGCCGATTCTAGATAGAGCGCGGTAACCCTACTCTACAAAGAGTGGAAAATCTCTTCATAGGGTACTGTAGCTGTACAGCCATAGTACCATAGGGATGGTGAGAGTTCATCAGAGCCCGAATTGATATAGGTGAAATATCCTGACTCAAATTACGAACCCTGAACCTCTTTGCGAATTCAGCTGAACCTTGATGGGAAATCAGAGATTTCTGATAGGAAATAGAAACCCCCCAAACATTACCTTAGAATAAGGGATTTATCCCGTTACTGAAGGAAAGACCCCCATTTCATAGCGCCTGGGGAACGCAAGTTTGATCGAGGATTGGAGAGGAGAGGTGGAATGGAAGAAAAGGCTCGGGATGGATTTAGGAGTCTTTGTGCGAGCCGTATGCGGTGAGAGTCGCACGTACGGTAACGAGGGGGGTTCGCGTCTATACGTGTAGTGTGGTGGTTGGGCCTACCCACCCTATTTGTTCCATGATCTATGGGTCTACTGGAGCTACCCACTTCGATCAATTAGCCAAGATTTTGACCGGATACGAAATCACTGGTGCTCGATCTAGTGGTATTTTTATGGGGATTCTATCTATCGCTGTAGGATCCCTATTCAAGATCACTGCAGTTCCTTTTCGGGCGGCTGTAGAACGGACGGCCGCCTATAGGTGGTAGGGTAGGGTGGGTGGTACCGCTCAGATTGCGGCCAATCTTCCTAACCGCGCGCGGGCCGGGCTTAGAGCGCGTGAAACTCATCACTATCTCGTAAGGGCGTTGAGACCATAGCATGTTAAACGAAAGCGCCGCTTTCTCTGTAGTGTTGTCACACAGCTGCCCGCCTAGAAGAGCCACTCGCTCTGTAGTGTTGTCACACAAGATAAGCACGCCGCCCGCCTGCTGGCCGGGCGAATCGAAGTTCTCTTCCGGTCAACTGTCCACCCAGTCAAGTGCAAAAAACACAGTAGAATCACGCAACGCACGCTGCTGGTGTGCTTCCTGCCCGCGAGGAAAGAAGAGCGACAAGGTTTAGTTCAGATTTGACTGTTTGCAGCATGGGAGCGGATTACCCAAAAAATCCCTGGGAACAATGAAAAAAAAGATATCTCGGTAACGAAAACTATAGGGGGCTGTATTGGCGAGATCCAACGGTGAACAGCTGTCCAAAAGAAAAACCGCCTGGAAGTCCGAGGACCTTTAGTACCCTACCCCCGAACCAGCAGCCTTTGCGCCAAGCAAGACCGCCCTTGTCCTTTCTCCATTCCGCCTCCTTCTTTGCTTTGTTCCAATAGAATAGAGTCTAAGGCAAAGCAAAAGTGGGTTCGTATGCCTACTTTACCTACTTGACGAAAGGGAACGAACTTTGTTTCGTTTCCGGGTTTATGGATTGGATTCAGTCAGCGTCACTCCTTCCTTTTGATTATGTTATGTCGTGACGCTTTGGTTACCGGCAAACGCTTCCAAAGGCGACCCTCTCGAGTTTCCGGCTGTTTCCTAGATTGAAGTAGCCTTTCTTTCGTCGCCCTACCAAACGAAAGAAGTCACTATCAAAAAGCTCGCCCTACTGAAGTACCAAAGGTGCGCTCCGCCCGGTGACTAAGAAATTGGTTTGCGCTTTGAAGTGATGAGGTCGCAAAGAGGGAAGTAGGGCTCCTATTGACTAAAGGTTGGTTCTTCGGTTTCCTTTAGAATGAAAGTAGCTATGAAGCCCCTACTACTTATATTATACTGACTTTGTTTGATTAAAAAGGCGAACCCCAACTAGTCGTATGGGGTGGGGTGCTTGTGGTAAGCTGCCTTGGATATGAGTATGAGGAATTCCTAAAAAACAGGCAAAGTCCGGTATTTGACGAAGATCTTTCTATCAATAGATAGGATTTAGTGTTCGATATAGGGGATAGGATCCATCTGCTCTTTCTCTCTCCATTTTTTAGAGAGAGAGAGCAGATAAGATATAACGCTCTAAAAAAAATGGGGATAAGGGATACATAGACATCTAAGGGGATGTCTATTCTATTCCTCTTTAGAGAGAGTAGAGAAAAAAAAAAGATAGATGAACGAGATATCTTTTTTCTATCTATCATTGATTCAATCTATGAATCAAGTCGAAAGACTTCTTGGGGTTCCCCGAAGCCCCGAATGGATTGTGGATCGTTTCTGCCAACGAAATGAACGCGGAGCCCGTTCCGAATGCTTCTCCGATCCGGAAGTTCTCGCGAAGAGAATAAGATGCTGCTCCCCCTCCCTCTGTCTTTTCTCGCTTTGCTAATCTTCCCTTCTAACGCGGGCCGGGCGCTTAAGTAGTTAGGGGGCGCGGGAGGAAGAAACCTAAGAGAAGAGCGTCTTCTCTCTCTTAGGTTTCTTTTTTTTCAGTGCAACACAGGAAAGCGCCCTCTTTTTGTCATCCCTGCAGCTTTCCAGATTTTGTATTGAACGTATGGCGTAGCTAGGATCTTCAAATCATGTTTGAGCCTAGCCTATGTTCAAACCAACCAAACCCACCCCCTATTTGATTGAATGAATAAGGCTGGAAAGAATGCCCGCCAAGTTCAGATAAGGGAATGCTTCCCCCAACCATTAAAGGAAAGGCTCGACGAAGGGAGGGAGATGCGGCGGGGGAAGGAAAACGCTTTCGGAGATCGAGATTTTTTTTTTCATCGAAAACGAAGAAGGCCGAGGATGGCCTACGGTGCGTGTTATCTGAAGGGAACACGCTTTTTCGACCGCGGTGGTATGATTGCCGGGCCCTCTCCTCGTTCCGCCCGCTGGCCTATTGGGATAGCAGCCTTCGGGCTTTGCCTGCCCTTTTTTTCTCGGCCCGGGAAAGCGCTGGCAACAACTGAAAGGAAGGGGTCCATGTAGCTGCTGCGTCCGCCCCCTTCTTAGTCAATGGGGCAGCAGGTTCGGCATCTACTAAAAAAGAGAGAATCCACTTGAGATAACCACGCCTCTGCTAGGCAGCGTGTGGAATGGCCAAGAGCGGACCTTTTTTGGAATTATAATCCAAAGAGTGGAGTTACGGGAACAGCCGTCTGATGGAAAACTACTTTCACGTTCGGTTCAGAGAGCACTTTTTTTTTTCGTCGAGAATTCTTCGTTCCCTTTCGTGTGAATTCCCCAGCGGCGAATTCAAAACTTTTTTGGCCCTATCTATTCCATCTCTCGAGCCCCGAAGAAAACCCCCCTCCCCTTCGGACTCCATATCTCTTTTGACTCTATATATGTGGGCACCTGATATCTATGAGGGTTCACCCACCCCGGTTACAGCATTCCTTTCTATTGCGCCTAAAATTTCTATTTTTGCTAATATTTCACGTGTTTCTATTTATGGTTCCTATGGAGCTACATTGCAACAAATCTTCTGTTTCTGCAGCATTGCTTCTATGATTTTAGGAGCACTGGCCGCCATGGCCCAAACGAAAGTAAAAAGACCTCTAGCTCATAGTTCAATTGGACATGTAGGTTATATTCGTACTGGTTTCTCATGTGGAACCATAGAAGGAATTCAATCACTACTAATTGGTATCTTAATTTATGCATTAATGACGATAGATGCATTCGCCATAGTTTTAGCATTACGGCAAACCCGTGTCAAATATATAGCAGATTTGGGCGCTCTAGCCAAAACGAATCCTATTTCGGCTATTACCTTCTCCATTACTATGTTCTCATACGTAGGAATACCCCCGTTAGCCGGCTTTTGTAGCAAATTCTATTTGTTCTTCGCCGCTTTGGGTTGTGGGGCTTACTTCCTAGCCCCAGTGGGAGTAGTGACTAGCGTTATAGGTTGTTGGGCGGCCGGAAGGTTGCCACGAGTAAGTCAGTTTGGGGGACCGAAGGCTGTTCTCCGTGCACCGGACACGTAGCTTACCGAATCAGTTGCGACACCGATGGGAATGCATGCTACGAAAGATAGGGTCGAGTCTGAAACATCAACCGTCTACTCAATATCCTTGTACGAGTCCACAATCACTACACGAGATGAACCTTGGTTTGGTGAATTGAAGTTGGCCTTAGGTGTAAAAAAAAGGACTCCCAGTTACTGCGCGCGATCGTATACTGAGGTGCTCCCCGCCGGTTGTTGGAACGACGCGAGCCGGGCCTCCATTCAGAAAGATGAAGGGTCCAAACAAAAGTAAAAATAGGGGGTTCAAAATTCCCCATCTCATTGGGGGCGGAAAACGAATCGACATCTCGATGTGATACAGCCTTTTCTATTTTAGTTGGGAAAGAACGGCGAAGTCCATCCGAACCGTCCAATGAAGAATAAGAGGAGAGCAAAGCGCCAATGGCGCGCGAAGCGCATGCGAAACGGGCACGGAGAAAAATAAGTGTGGAGGATAAGCAGCCGAGCTCATTCCCTTCGCTTCCTGGGCCCAAAGCAGTGCAGTCTTTCCTGGCCAAATCAAGGATTTGGGGCGCTACGCTACTTAACTATAGAAATCCATTTTTTTTAGTCATATATATTAATAGAAAGATAGATCCATCCATCTATCCTATCCGATTTAGATTTTTATATCTAAAAAAGAATCGATTTCATTCAACGTTTGATTCAAAGAACTGCGCTTAGCCCCCCCCGCTCATGAAACGGCTCTGCTGCAATGGATGGCAGAGGGTCCGTAGTACCCAAAGCACTGGAGTGGTCCAGTAGCCGGGAAGGGGCCTAGAAGTGCCTACTACTACACCACACTACACTCGGCTCTACACATTTACAGAGCTAACCCCTGTCCAGTCCCTGGCAGAGTTAAGGGGGCTTCCATCCTTATTCCCTATCCCCTCGCCCAGGCTAACGGGGCCTTACTTATTCAGGGGGGGAGAGTGGAGCCCCGAGAAGCACTGTTGAGAGGAAGATCCTTGGCCCCTCCTCATTCTCTACAGGGTTCCAAACCTTTCTTCAACATAGGTGACAACGAGCGGGGCAGAGATCGAACACGAGAATAACAAGCTCGCCTTCCTTTTTGTTTGATCATTTTATTTTGATAGAGAGGGATGGAGAAAGTGGACAAAACAGACTCGCATTTCCCAGTCGAAAAGATGGGTTCCTTTTTCGTCTTGCATTTCTCATCGAACAAATACGGAAAAAGAATCATATTGAAAACGTTCCTAACCCACCAACCCCTTCCTTCATAGAGCCGTGTATTGTAATCCGAACCTGCCCGGAGCGAGTCTCCCATAGAGGCAAGTGAAGTTGGTGAGCCGTATGATGGGCAACTATCTCCTGCGGTTCGGAGAGGACTCAGCTGTTAGTTAGTACCCCCTTTCGGGGTGGACCTTTCACTCTATTTTATTATATACGCTTAGCGAAAAGAATGTTTTTTGATACACCTAGGACATGGATTTTATATGAACCAATGGATCGTGACAAGTCCTTACTACTAGCAATGACTTCGTCTTTCATTACTTCATCCTTTCCATATCCCTCTCCCTTGTTCTCAGTTACTCATCAAATGGCACTCAGTTCATATCTTTAAGTTCGATCATTGACAAGGTTCAAAGAAAGGGTGGGCGAATCGTGAATGTGACCTCAGCTCCGGAAGAGAGCTGGGTAAACAAACTTGATCAAGAGCTGCATGACAGAAAGCGAGAGTAGGTCGATCTGGGAACATTCCGGGTAAGGTTCGAAGAAGTCATGCCTAGGGATAGCTTTTTTACCAATCCCAAAGCGGAGTCAATGTCTTTAAAATAAGGAGTAGCGGCAAAACACCACAGTGATGTAGACAAAGCGTGCTCGATTTGCCCTGCCCGGTCCACCTTGAAGGGAAGAACAGTTGCTTAGTTTCCCTCTTCAGCTTTAGTTTATAAAAAGGGATTTCTCAACTGATTCGAGAGAAAGGAGAGACGGAAACATCGCTTTCAGATAGAAAGTAAGGTGCATAGAAGAATGAATTGGATGGATGCCCTTTCCCAGGGAACAAAGTTTCATCCTAAGCGAGGAAAGAGTAACTAGTAGAATCATAATCTTAAAAGCATGTCTGGACTGTGCAGCTCCTAATGTTACTGTCTGGGCACTCCCAGTATGACGATTATGAGTGGCTGGTTAGTACTAGGCCTGTTCCCCTCTGTGTCACTAGGTACGAACTCGAAGCTATACTTCGTTCATTCGATTGCTTTCTTTCCTGCCTGTTAAGATAAGAAGGAGTGGATTCTGCCCAAACCAAAGCTTTATCGCCTCCTATCCCTCGATGAATTTACTTTTTTTTTACTAGGTGAGGAAAAAGCTTGACTCGAGATCGCTTTCGAGGTGTAAAGGGCCCAACATGACCTATCCTTCTAGTTGAAAAAACAAGTTGTCTTGGATCAGTTATCGTATCAGAATTCTAGTTTTTGAACCAACATGTAGGAACAGATGGAAGACCTCCTTCTAGCTTGACCCAAAATCAAAAACAAAAACTTTTTCCTTGATTTTTAGATCCTGAACAAGGTGATTACCCAACCAGTTGGACTGATCGCCCCTGCTCGGACAGGTAGCGAAGATGATCTATTTTTCCACATACGGGCTTTACTTTACCACGAAAACTTTGGTTAAGATTTATTCATCCAAGGTTAAAAAGTCCCTGCCTGTGGACTCAACATCAACACGGGTTGACCCGTAGTAAGATGCTCTTTCTTTATATGGACGGATACTTGGCTTTGGCTTAACACTTTTATCTTGATATGTCCTTCGGGATATATCTTCCAACTGCTTGCTTTCAGCTGACAATAAAAAAAAAGATAATCTGTTGGTCTTCTTTCCTGTAGTAGTTCATCTGATGAGTTCATCGCGCAATTTTAGTTTAAGCATCGGGCTTCTTAAAGCTATCTTCTGTAGGGTTTCCTTGCATAACTCAATGGCTTTCGCGCTAGGAGATCATCAGCTTATGGCAGGAAGGATGAGCCCTTAAATTATTCTATTCTGACTTCTTCTACCAAATGAGCATAGAAAGAAGGGTAGACGCTCCTTTAGCCATCAATCCATAACGAGACTTAGGTGATCCCATCTCTCTTATAGAGAGGGCGAGAAAGAGCTCCATTGAGCGCCAACTCCAGCATTCACAATCTACTTCCAACCTTTAAGACTTGGTCGAGCAAGTCCAGAACTAGGCCCTTAACAGAACCAGGACTAGCCCTTTAGAGAAAAGCGAGCAAGATCCCTTCATCGGAAGGAAAGAGGAGAACGAGGACAGCTGACTACCGCTCATGCCCCCTAGCCAATTCAAACTCAGATCCGAAGGCTGATGGGTGATTCTCTAGATAATATGACATCACTTTTAGCTGTTGGGTACGAAACTATACTAGGCTATGATTCACATCTCGAAAGTTCTCAGATCTGGTCTGGACCTAAGGCCTGGGACTGCTTCTTCCTTATCGCCCGAGTATTGCATCGCCTTGACTTGGGCCGGGAACTCAAAAAGAAATTGACCTTGAGCCTGCTAATTAAAGTCAACCTTTGCCTTTTAAAACAGCTATTGCTTGTCTTTCTAAATCATTATGAAGAGTGCCACATCTCTCGATCTCTATCTTCTTTAGCGGACATCGAGGCTTTAAGACCGATTGGCGCGTGCCCAAAAAGGGAGACCGGAGACCGCGTCTGAAGCCTTTGCCAACTTTCCGTCTCAGGCAAGAGCTGCGGAACTAAAGCACCAACGGCTCCTCTTCCGACATTGGCTACTGCTATCGGGTATGAACTTCTAAATTAAATTAAGCAGTTGATGCCCTGATCCCGGGAATAAGAGAACTTTATCTTCCAGGTATTCACTCATCCCCTCTCAGTGGCAAGAGTGAGTAGATAGCAGAAGTTATTTCATTCCTCATTCCTGGGATATTAGTTAAGTTTGCCCATTAGGGGTCTTTCTCACCTGTGCTATCAATAAGAAGGAGCCTTTTCCCTGGGTAGGCTAAGCCAGAAAAGAGAGAAAGAGAATGTTAAAAGGCTACGCACCTTGGTCCAGAGCGAGGATTGGGATAAGTTTTTCCCGTTCTCTTTAGTTCTATTTGAACTAAGCCGAATCGCTATCTCTGGAACCAAAGTCGTACTCTCTTTACTAAAGTCCTAATGTAATGCCCTTTAAACCACCAAAAGGTCCTATTCCGACAACACTGAAAAAGGGCTCTCTCCGTCTCAGTTGGTCAGTACCTTAAACTAATTAGCCATTTCCAAGCTGCTCTTTCATAAGCTGTGATGGCTCTTTTGAATAAAAGGCATAGTCTATGTCATCTTCTGCCCAGGAGCATTCGACTGAAAAAGTATGCCATTAGTAAGACTCTCTAGAAGCCTTAGGAGCTATGGAGTCTGGTGAGGTAGCTCTTGTCTCTTGGTCAGCTGTTTCCGCTCGAGTTAAAATGCTTGATGGGGCGAGATTTGCCTTGGGTTCGCTTTCCGGGTGAGGTTTAATAAAAAAGTCAAGTAGGACAGCGGTGACCGCGAATGGCTATAGTTCGTCACTTGCGGTATAAAAAGAAGTAAGGAGCTTTGAACTTAGCTTTGAAGATCAGCCCTAAGCTAAAGCGCTTTCTAGTTTGAGAGATGGAAATGCCTAATCAAGTAGCCAAGAATCATCGATTTCGGAGGGGCGGAAGGGGAAATGAATTTAGGAAGGATCCGATCCCAAGTGACATTGAATCAGTTGGGGGTATAAGCGCTGCTATTTCAGCAGTTGGTGTTGGAGGACTGAATGCCAGTCGAAAGGCGCATCTATGACTTAATACCTAATTTGCCATAGAAGGGCTCGATCCCAGACCTAGGCGCAAGGGAATTAATTTAGGTAGGGCTCAAGCTTTATTTCACGTAGCTGACTTTACCGTCAGCTCAATTTTCATAGTTTTTCGCTATGTTCGCAGGCAAGTGAGACGATCCATCAATGCCCTTATCTGCTTCGAAAGAACCGGTGTCATCCAAACATGGTGAAGAGGTGGCAACTGGATCAATAATAGCTGAAACTTCTACTGTACAGGGTTCGGCTTGCCCAACTGTCCAAGCTTGAGATCTATTTTAGAATATGCTTAACACAACACATGCAATTCGAACGAAGTTTTCTCGGAGAGATTTGAAAGTCACTCAGTTGGGTTCAATGCCCGCTAGTCCCATGCATCCTTTCTGTTGGTCAACAACCAACCACAACTCAATAGAATGAATTCTTCAAGACTCCGGGACTCTCTTTCTGTCCGGAGGGAATCATTGTTTCTCAATCAATCATGCCTCAACTGGATAAATTCACTTATTTCACACAATTTTTCTGGTCATGCCTTTTCCTCTTTACTTTTTATATTCCCATATGCAATGATGGAGATGGAGTACTTGGGATCAGCAGAATTCTAAAACTACGGAACCAACTGGTTTCAAACCGGGGGAACAAAATCCGGAGCAACGACCCCAAGAGTTTGGAAGATATCTTTAGAAAAGGTTTTAGCACCGGTGTATCCTATATGTACTCTAGTTTATTCGAAGTATCCCAATGGTGTAACGCCGTCGACTTATTGGGAAAAAGGAGGAAAATCACTTTTCTCTCTTGTTTCGGAGAAATAAGTGGCTCACGAGGAATGGAAAGAAACATCTTATATTTGATCTCGAAGTCCTCATATGGCGCTTCTTCTTCAAATCCTGGATGGGTGATCACTTGTAGGAATGACATAATGCTAATCCATGTTCCACACGGCCAAGGAAGAATCAAAAAATAATAAAGGTATTGCTTTTTTTATAATAGTTGCTCGTTCGTTCATAAATTCACTCGACCACTTGTTAGTCTTGCTACACGACACGAGTCTAGGGTGAAGTTGAAGCAGACACGGTCAAGTAAAGTCGACTTCACAAGTGATTCAACATACCATATATATGGATGGAAATAAAAAAGGAGAGAAGGGTCTCGCCCAGGTGGCTCCCGCAAGGTAACGACTTCAAACTCAAACAAAGAACGTTCTTCTCCAAGGCATGAGTCAAAGAAAATGCTGTATTGTATGTATTGCAAGACCCGTCGATAAGCTAAGGCTACGACATGAAGGAAGGCCAGAAGAACTACAGAACCACGCCCACCAGAGCTAAAGGAGACCGAAGGGACTTGCGGGAGGTGAAGGTCGCTGGCTTGCCCGTGGGCCGTGGTA